TAAATCTTAAATAAAGTAAAAACAAAATATGAATTTGAATTTTAACCCAATATACTTGGTCTTTGCGAGAACCGCGTGAATCACTACACTACTTGATTCACATGGTTCTCGCCGGTTGACACAAAGTTTTTTATATACACCGTATTCCACTCTGTTTGTATTCGTAAGAACTTTTCTTGAATTTAACTAGAGGTTAACGTAAATGAACCATAACTATGTAGCCCTATTCCTAATAGATTGACCCCAAAATAGCATATCCAAATTATAAGAAAGCCTAGAGTTGCCACAATTGCGGAATTTGCCCCCTGCAAATTTTTATTTGTTCGAGTATGCAAATAAATTGCGAATACGATCCAAGTAATAAAGGCCCAAGTTTCCTTTGGATCCCAACTCCAATATGATCCCCATGCTTCATTAGCCCATACTGCTCCCGAAAGAATACCTATGGTTAAAAAGATAAATCCTAGGCTAATCACACGATAACTCCAATAATCTAATTGTTGAATCAATTGGGCCTTGTAATAATTCTTAGCAGAAAAAAAAGAACCTTTTTTAAAAATATTGTTTCTTTCATTCTTGTATTGGATTTCACCAAATGAAAATGACTCATTTAATTTTAATAAATTATTACTTTTATAACTATAAAAAATCTTTCTAAATGTAATGACTAGAAGTGCTACTGATAATAATGATCCACAAAGAAGAGCCGCATAGCTCAATATCATCATACTTACGTGCATTATTAACCACTCCGATTGTAGAGCGGGTACTAATATTGTGGGTTTATGTATTTCAGTTAAAAGACCCGAAGTAGCAAAGCCTTGGGTAAAAATAGTACTTGAGGCAGTTATTGTGGTTAAATAATTATTTCTTATTTTGAAATAAGGAACTATATGAATAAGGGAGAAACTCCATGAAAGAAAGATTAATGATTCATATAAATCACTTAGCGGGAAATGGCTCGAATAAATCCAACGAGTGATTAATAATCCCGTTAGACATAAAAAAGTAGCTATCATCCCCTTTTCTGACGAATCATATGGTTTTATGATTTCATTGCCCAATAAGGTTATCAAATGAATTGTAATTACAATTGAAACAATCGAAAAGGAAAAATGAGTTAATATATGCTCTAAAGTTGAAAATATCATAAAAATGAAAAAAGGGAGGGAATCCCCTAAATTAATTAAGAAATAGAAATCTGGAATTTAATTTATTTTTATTATAGGATCTATTGGATCTCTTTTAGAAGATGACATGCCGCCACTCGGACTCGAACCGAGATGCTCTAGCACTGCTTCCTAAGAGCAGCGTGTCTACCGATTTCACCATAGCGGCTTGCTCGAACTCATAATAGCCTATTTATATTCAATCGTCGAGATTGAACAAGTCAATTCAATCAAATAAGTTTTTTTTAGTAAATATTCAAATTGATAAAAAAAATGAGTTTAAAAGTCAATTTGAAGGTTCATTAGTTTCATTTATTTTCCTTTAGGGTGTCCGGTTTATTTATCTTAGGGCTTTGACGTAGTTTATCCTATTCTAAAATCCAACTTTTGCAACTAGATAATTCTCTCGATAGAATAAAAAAAAATATTTTCATTTTTTATTTTTATTCATACTTAACTATTTCTCGTTTATCTGATTTCATAAATTTGAAACAAAAAATAAATTTTCTCAATGAATTCAAAATATGGCTATTTTGGATTACTCCAAATTGACACATTATTTGTACATAATATCTCAAGAATTAAGTTCTTTTATTGATTGGGCCGAAAATTGGAGATATATGGGAAATCCATATAGTAATTATGAGAAATTAAGAAGTCAGAAAGTTATCAAAAAGCAAAATTTTTTAACATGGAATCAATTAGTTTCAACAATTCATTAATTTTAACTAAAAATCTTATATCTGCCCTTCCTGAGAAAGATAAAATTTTTTCATTATTGTAAAGGTCGATGGGGAAAATAAGACTCCCCACCACCAAAATCTGAGTGAAAATATACTAAAAAGAAATAAAAAATCTTGTATTTTTTTCTTTATTCTTTTTTTTAGAATTCAAAAAACAGAAGAATTCTTCTTTTAGACATCTTATAAGATTAAGATTGAAACCTGGTCTATTTCATATTGATTAGAATAGGGACTGCTAATTGTGAATTTTATATTAACAAATTACTGAGCCAATTTTTCGAGTCAAACCCATTCCGATTATTGCAATATTTTAGGACTTATTTGTTTGTCGTACAAAAAAACTTTTTGAATTCCCGGTAGAAAGAGATTTCCCTAATGACAAAGCTTTTAACGCCGCCCAATATCCTTTCCTTTTCCAAATATTTTTACGAATACGCTTTTTTGATATAGAAGTACGTTTTTTTGGAACTGCCATTTAAAAATGAAGAAGTTACTCATTGTTATAGTTGGATGTGAAAGACATCTATTGTTCAAAACGAATTATTATTTCTTATTCATTATCTATTTTTTCTCTAAATAATATTCTCT